TTCCGACGGATTTCCATGGTTTCATTAATGGAAATTCTTTGATGTAGTGAGTAATAGGCTCTGGTTGTTCACCGTTCAAGAATTCTTGTTTAGGCAGTTCATATCATCCATACATAGTGTTTTGATCTAAGATTTCAATTCTTCCATGCTTCAGCAGTAGCATATTGCTCCATGGAGCTAAGGTCCAAAATATGGAATAAACAAGTGTTTCCACGACTCTACCACCCGGCCAATTCTGTTCCACTTAATCCCCTTTTCATGGCCACATATCTTTACGGCTAAGGAATGGGAAATCTTTCCCCTGTTACATGAATCAAATATTTCATTTCATCCGGGAAAAGCCATCTCTTTCTCCACAATGTCTTTGCCATTTGATCCAATAGCGTTCCGTTAGATAGGAAGAGATTTGATAAATACTGATAACTCTCGGATGGAGTATTAGAACGGAAAGATCCATTAGATAATGAACTATTGGTTCTAAGCCATCTCTGGCGATGAATCAACAATTCGAAGTGCTTTTCTTGCGTATTCTTGATGAACCAGTGTCTAGATATAGATGTAGAAGAATTTGTTTGGGAAGTAATAAGCCCCTTTGACATCTCTTCATCTGCAAAGAATTCTCGACGCGAAAACACAGAGACAAAGGGCTGATCTTTGAATAGGAAAAAGAATGGATCTGCAGGGTCCCAAATGAATTGGCTTATTCGAAAAAAGCCTTGTTCTTTGGACGATCTATCTCGTGTCTGGTACTGCATGGTTCCACTCTGCAAGAACTCCGAATCATTCTCTTGAAGCTCATCCTTTTTATGATAAATGATCCGCTTGCCCCGAAATGACCCGGCCCAATAGGGAAATCCCAATTCAGTGGACCTTTCGATACAATCAAATAGATTGCCACAAGGGCGCCATATTCTAGGAGCCCAAACTATGTGATTGAATAAATCCTCCTCTATCTGTTGCGGGTCGAGGGCCCCTTCCCCTTCTTCAAACTCCGATTCGTATTTTTCATAGAAAAATCTCTGATCAACGATAGAAAAAGATCCATTTTGCATCATATCTAACGGATTCCTTGGTTCGGACCGAAGAAGTAATGTCACTCGATTATTATCAAACTGACTGCAATCCTTTTCTGTCCGTGAGGATCCCGCCAGAGCGCCTTCTACTTCTAATAGGCCACGAACTAGATCAGAAGCATTCTCAACGAATCCATAAGAAGTGATCCTATTTTTTTCACCGGATCCGGGTCCGGGTGAAGACCAAAGATCTTGAGCGACCAATCCGGCAGAACAACTCAAAAGATAAAGAAGTATCGTTAATTTCTTCATGCTCGTTCCAAGTTTGAAGTACCATTTGTACAAATAGGAATCTCCTTCCTTACACGATTTCTTCTTCATATAGATAGATATAGGATCTATGGGGCAATTACTTAGAAGTACATTTTGTGCAACAGCCCTTCCTATCTGATAGAAAAAGACCCCATGATCCTGAACCGATCTTACCTGGGATCGCAAATCCCAAGTTTGTCTATGAAGAGCGGATCTAATTGTATTAGTTTCTATAATTGATTTCTTCTGTGTAATACTAATTGATAGGGCCTCATTGATAAGTGCTACAAGATCTCGTGCATTAGAACCCATGGTTATGGACCCGAATCCGTTAGTATGGAACATTTTCTTTTCCAAGTGAAATCCCCTAGTATATGAAAGAATGAAAAAGTGCTTTCGTTGTTGTGGAATAAGAAGCCTTCGTATCTTAATGCATGTATTTAATTTATTCGGAGCTATTAGAGCGGGATCCACTTTTTGGGGAATATGAGTCGAAGCAATAACAAGAATATTTCTAGTGGAACATCTTTCACAATCCCTGGAGAGATAGTTCTCTAATAGACCGAGGGATAAGTAATTCGACTCATTCACATACAGATCATGAATGTTTGGAATCCATATTATGCAAGGAGACATTGCTTTTGCTAATTCGAATTGAAGGGTGATATCAAATCGGTCTATTTTCGGCGTCATATACATAGTTAGCACATTCGTCATAGTTAGCAGCTCCGTATCAAGGTCATCATCAATATCGTCACTATCATCAATATGGATATCGTCACTATCATCAATATCGATATCATCAATAAGATACTCTTTAGGCTTGTCATCCAGGAACTTGTTCGGAAATACCGTAATGAAAGGAACATAGGAGTTTGCCGCTAGGTTTTTGACCAAACAGGATCGTCCAGTTCCTATAGAACCTATCACTAAAATACCCCTAGAAGGGGATAGGGCTAAGCGGAGCGAAAAGGGTTTTCCATGAGATGGGAAATGAAAACTATTAGCCCCACACGAGGTTTGTGAATAAGTGATTGTCTGATAATGAGCAAGGAATATCCGTCTTTCTGCTAAACAGAATCTATTGAACTCATAATTCATTAGATAATCTGAATGTCAACTAAGTATCGTAAGTAAATTGATCCCGGTTGTTCAATCATTTGATAACCCGAGTCATTCTTTGATAAAGGATCACTATGAGTCAGACTCAATAGAATTTGATCAATCCTTTTTTCTGTCATTAAGGTGGAGAACTGAACCAAGAATTCTCTTTCTTCATCATCAATCGAATCACTTTTTCGAGAAATACGAGACATCTAAGCAAGGTGTGAAACTAGAAGGGGGAAGAGGAGTTGTCACGATAGAAAAGAGAAATGACTCTAAGGAACCAACGATTATCTCTTCTTAAACAACCTATATCCTCCAAACTTAACCAACATTTGATAGATTATCCAACCCCGAGCAATCTTAGTTATTGGTGGGGGTTCGGTTCGTTAGCTGGTATTTGTTTAGTCATTCAGATAGTGACTGGCGTTTTTTTAGCTATGCATTACACACCTCATGTAGATCTAGCTTTCAACAGCGTAGAACACGTTATGAGAGATGTTGAAGGGGGCTGGTTGCTCCGTTATATGCATGCTAATGGGGCAAGTATGTTTCTCATTGTGGTTCACCTTCATATTTTTCGTGGTCTATATCATGCGAGTTATAGCAGTCCTAGGGAATTAGTTTGGTGTCTCGGAGTTGTCATATTCCTATTAATGATTGTGACAGCTTTTATAGGATACGTACCACCTTGGGGTCAGATGAGCTTTTGGGGAGCTACAGTAATTACAAGCTTAGCTAGCGCCATACCTGTAGTAGGAGATACCATAGTGACTTGGCTTTGGGGTGGTTTCTCCGTGGACAATGCCACCTTAAATCGTTTTTTTAGTCTCCATCATTTACTCCCCCTTATTTTAGTAGGCGCCAGTCTTCTTCATCTGGCCGCATTGCATCAATATGGATCAAATAATCCATTGGGTGTACATTCAGAGATGGAAAAAATGGCTTCTTACCCTTATTTTTATGTAAAGGATCTAGTAGGTCGGGTAGCTTCTGCTATCTTTTTTTCCATTTGGATTTTTTATGCTCCTAATGTTTTGGGGCATCCCGACAATTATATACCTGCTAATCCGATGCCCACCCCGCCTCATATTGTGCCGGAATGGTATTTCCTACCGATCCATGCCATTCTTCGCAGTATACCTGACAAATCGGGAGGTGTAGCCGCAATAGCACCAGTTTCTATATCTCTGTTGGCTTTACCCTTTTTTAAAAATATGTATGTGCGTAGTTCAAGTTTTCGCCCGATGAACCAAGGAATATTTTGGTTGCTTTTGGCGGATTGCTTACTACTGGGTTGGATCGGATGTCAACCTGTGGAGGCACCATTTGTGACTATTGGACAAATTTCTTCTGTCTTTTTCTTCTTGTTCTTTGCCATAACGCCCATTCCGGGACGGGTTGGAAGAGGAATTCCAAATTCTTACACGGATGAGCATGGATTTACAAGTCACACCTGATCAGAATTATTACATCAATCATTTTTTTTTACGAGTTAGTATTACACCATGAATTTACAAGCATCAGTCGGTTCGGACCTCCACTTAGTTTCACCCAAGCTTCATCCTGGTCATGGATAGATCACCCAGGGTCCATAAGCAGTGACAATCGCCCTATGAAGACTCGCTTTCGCTACGGCTCCGGTTCCCGCCCCAGTATATTATTAGGCGTCGCCGGCTCATTCTTCAACAGGCACCCTGGGTATACTAGGCCTCCCTACGGGCGCCTCCCACTGCTTGGGAGCTCACGGTTTCATGTTCTATTTCACTCCCCGATTGGGTTGGGGAGGAAACAAAGAAAAGAGCACCACACTCACTCGGGTACAACATGCTAGAGATGCCTGTGGATCGGGCATACATACAATGAATGTTATTGATGCTACTATCAATGTTGAATTGAGAAAGAAGATTTAGGGAGATAGGCTTATGGGTATTGCCTGTGAAATGACGCAAATCAGGTCAATAGTTTGGACTGGTGGAGATTGATTGGCTGTCCGAGGTAGTTCTCGAGCCTTCTCTCTCGATTTTTATGCATCAGTTGAGGCAGGGGAGTCAGAGCGAGTATCCTATGCCCTTGGGGCTAGGTGTGAAGCAGGAAGCGGATCGAGAGACCTCAAAGAAAGGTCTTTATTCATTTCCTTTCCTGTCAATGAAAATCTTTCGTTAGGACAGCCATTTTCTTTAACGAAAGCCATCGTTAGGAAGCTCGCTTCTCTCTCATCCGATGTCGATAACATCGATGATCGTGCGTTTGATCTATAAAAGATCGCAAGCACCGGGGAGCGAAAGAAGACGTTATGGCCTTGGGAGGGAAGAATTCCTTGCTTTGTAGTTACTGTCAGCTTCAATCTTTTGATCAGAGAGCCATTTTGTTAAAGCCATTATAATATTAATTCAAATTCGTGCCTTCAATAATCGTTTGGAGACTACCAGATCTTTGCCATTGATGATCGTGCATTTCATTTACATAAGAAAGAGAAGAGTGCGAAGCAAGCTAAGACGAGAGTGACTAAGCTAATACGAGAGAGTTTAGTTGGGGTTTATAAGAAGTAAGCCGGAGGGAAAGAGTGACTAAAGTGAGTTAGAACCAAGGGCCATGGTTTCTAAAAGATTCTTACTCTTAGAAAACTGGTTGTAGTATATTAATTGGTGCGTAGCGGGAGGAGAGTCCAGTATATTAATTGGGGACCGATCCAAACTATTCAGAGAGATTAGTCAGATTGCTTGGTTGGCTAAGAAAGTGGTCTTTCGCTTCGATACCAGCATACCTAAGAAAAGGAAGGCCTCAGTTCGGACTAAAAGAACACTACCTGACCTGCGCATTCTCATTAGAATTTTCATACTAACCCAGCTATTCACAGAAAAGACCCTCTTTACTACCTATGGTTGGATGCCCGGGGAACAAGGAAATTCTCACTCATTGCCAGCCCTAGAAGATCTTTAATATCTTACCAGACGTTATTACCAACTCACTCGTTTTTTCTCTTTCTATTCAATCCCTCCAATCCAAAGAGGAGTAGACAAGAGAGTAACGTGTATTCTCTCACTCTCTTCTACTTGCTTCTGTAGCTCATTCGCTCGCTCTGGATCGATGGTTTGATCCCTCTGCGCTCTTAGTTGATTGAGTTCTTCCAGCTCTTGCGTAATATACTGGATCGGTCACCTCTTCAATCGATGCGGGGACTGGGGAAGTGCTCACTGGAAAGAATCTCATTTGGATACTCTATATTAGATGTCGAAGCTATTGAAAGACTTACCGGAAGTGAGAAAATCGATCCTCAAGTGCAACTTCGTAAGCAAAGACCTTCGTAAACGATGTCGGCTGACCCTGGTTGCTTCGAATGCGGATTTCGTATCAATTCTTGTTTGCCCAGCGCAATCCTCTCTATCTCTCTTGCCTATCGAAATTCGACCAAAGATGTTTGGCACTCATTAGGTCTCTAAAACTCAATGAATATTATTTGGATTCCTGGAATCTTATTTAGAACCTCTGGCCTTTCGCAAGGTGGGACACAACACTTGTTGCTTGCTTGCCTTCTGCTCTTGTTCGAGACATCTAACTATAGGAATTCGACTCACAATCTCAGGTACCAGCATGGTTGACTATTCGATCAACCAACTGGAATCTCTATCAGTAATGGGATTTTCTTTAGTTCAATTACCCCTGACTAATCAAGTGTTTTTTACGCTTCGCTAGCTGCAACGGGTGGTAACCGGGCTTTCTCCATTTCCCAAGGCAATCCAGAGTACCTAATATGTAGCAAGAAGCAAAGTGAGAATTTCGATAGATTTCGTTCCGCAATTATAGACAGCGGGCGCCTCCCATAGAATATATAGCGATTAGCGCCTCAAAATAGTGAAAATGATAGATGCCCCATAAGAAATAGAGAGCGATAGAGTCGCTTCGCTATCTAAAGTCTAAGCCCTTAAAAGACCGCCCCGAGGAAGAAGAAGAAGTGGAAGGTTACCAATTGGGAATCATACTCTATGGACGAAGAATCGGGCTTGTGATATGACTCATAAGCAAGTCCCCGTCACCAGTCAGCAAGAATAATGAGCTTGTCATACTGAATAAAAAAGAGAAAGGCTCTATTGACTATGGAGATAGAGGTTCGTAGCTCATTCGAGAAGCTATCGCGGTTTGCGAAACGAAGGAGGAAGAGCTATTCTGGTCTTGTACATGAGACAGACCGCTCATTCAAAACTGGGTAAACTCTCCTTTTCGCTTAGAGAAATCTCGAAAACCATGACTACCCTAGTTTCTTTGGGAGTTCGGGTCATTGTTCAGTTAGTTAGGTCTACTAATTCAAAAGGAAAATTCGGTCAAGCGATGTCTATTATCGAACTCGTGAAATAGTTCCAATTAATACTACATTTGATTATATCTATCAATAAGCTCTTTCCCAACTACCACGATCTGCTTCGCATCCTCGCTACCTTCTCGTTCGGTTAGTAGGCGTGAGGAAGTATTTCATTTAGATGAAATAGATACAATTCACAAAAAAATAGATATTTGTTTTTTCGACGCGGAATTCTCTGTTCTTTCCCGCATTTGATCAACATGTCTTATGATTGGTTCCTCCTTTAGTAGTCCCGTACTCCCCGTGTCTCTTTGGTATTCTCCCTTAGTCTCCTTGAGAGGTTCCGTAGATCATTGGCCTTATGGCTTGGCACAAAAAATCTTATTTACATAGACCCGCGAGGTCACTCCAATGTTTTGAATGAAAGATCCGCACCAGGGTTACCAAGGGAGTAGAAAATAAGGTTTTATATCCCCAAAGAATGGTCTGTTCCCATTTCCCCACGCATATTGAGTAAGGCATTGTGTCAGTGATCGACCCCGTTGATAATTTAACGGACAAATGGTCAACAATAACAGGCATGGAACTAGTTAACTAAAAGAAACTGTTATAGATGTGGCTTCGTGCTATCTCTGACGTCTATCGTTCCCTCCTTCTTATGAGGAGGAAACTATGCGTCTATGTGGAGAGATGTATTTTTTTTATACGATAATCTTAACACGAAGAAATGCCATAACAAAGAGAGGATTACTCGACTAACGGGGAACAAAGGCGACCGTCAGGGAGGTATGAATAACTCCGACCTCAGGGGACCAATCCATTCTATTCCCAGTATAAACATTGGCGACCTCTTACTAGTAAGGTGCGACTAACAGGAGCGCCAGTATATTAATTGGTGCGTAGCGAGCTTTTGAGCTACTCAAGCTGGAGGTGCGTAGCGCTAGATCAGCTATGAAATGAATCTGATATTCCCAATGAATATACTGGGAATGAATATCCTGGCACCTGGGGAATTGGCAAATTGAGTCACTTTCGACCTATGCTGGATGAAAAAATTCTTCTTTTTCGGGCGGGCACATTTTAATGTGTCTCCTAATAAACCTCATTTCGAAAAATGGGCGGGCAAAAACAAGCCAAAAAGACGGGTTTTGGTAAAAAAGATTTCTTCTCTAGTATATTAATTGGCGCACTCGTTATGCTTAACACAGGACACGGAAAGGTAGACCTATTCTACTTACTAACTTTCGCACTAGTCTAAATAAGGAAGGCCAGTATATTAATTGCGAAGAACGATGTTACAAGGAATGCTGAAACCAGCCCAGCAAACGAATAAGCTGTGACCGGTACGGTACCTCTGAATTAATCAACTAGGCATCTATACTATTCTATTAGGTCATGCCTCATAATTGCCATTGATCTCCCTACGGTCTCAAGAGGTAGCACATTAGTGGTACGGTCGCCTAGAGCGATGTGTGACCGGATGTCGATTCCTTACAAGAGCACCTTATTAGGACCTTAAAGAACTAACAGCGAATTAAGGCACTAAAGGTGAGCCACATACTACTGTTAGCTGTTACGCTGCTACGCACCTCTTGCTTTCGGCTTTGTAGTGGTTACAATGCCCCAAGCCTTAGCCGTCCAACGAATGAAACCCTGTGACGGTTCGAGTCTTCAGGAACCTCCCGTTGGTCGAAGTATACTGGACCTCCCTGGAACAACGGCCTCTTTAACGGCTTATTCGGTTGATTCGGGTAGTCATTCTATTCTTTTTTATGGAACAGCATCTTCAATTCAATAGTTGGCCCAGTATATTAATTGCGCCTCTGGAACTCTGTATTTCGTGCCTTGAACGAAGTGAACAAGCGAACTGTAGAGTTGGCCTCTCTCTCAGTAACTAGAAAAGTGGGAAAAACCAGATTGCTATAGGCTTCTATCACGCTTAGGCCAGGTCCTTTGACGTGGTATCCGGACTTCCTCGCAAACAGCCCATCAATCCGCACAAGTACGGGGTAGCTCGAGAGCGAAGTTCGTTCTCGATTAGAAATTCATTAAATAAGGCTTCTTAATTCAATTCTTTGATGGGAGGGTCCTAAACTCTCATTTTGTTGGGCACGGCGATGGTCAATCATTCTTTGTAGGTATTCCAGTAATAGGTTTCTTTAGCTCCATACAGAGAACGTAAGTTCAAACCCAAATTATTTCCTTTTCTGCTTATTCACATCGCTACGCACCTCCTCACTCGAGTAAGAAACAACCCTTCGAACTTACAGCCACTACCCCCAAGCATCTTTCTATGACACCCTGCCCTACATCGTCACGAGCCCTTTCTTTTTTTTTATGTTTTTAAATCGCCTTTGATGATTGTTTATTGTGAATCCGTTCGACATATATGCGGCCCATCCAAAAAGCAAGCAGAGAAATTCAGAAGTGACGTCCAAGCCCTATTAATACTTCGCAATGCCGCCTCCACACAAGCCCTCGGTCACCGAGCCGACCTCGTCCGCTCGGAAGAACACAAGCCCGGCCAGCCTTCCGAGTGCTACCCCCGCTCCCACAAAGATCACTGCCCAGCCACCGCTCGAGGTTACCTCTGCTCCCCCAACTGAGAAAATTAGGTTGAGGACCCGGGAGATGAGGGAATGGAGAGAGAAGCTGCAGTCGGTTCTGCTGAGACTCAAGTCCCCCTGCCGGAGCTCCCCAAACCTGAAGTGGAAGTCGAGGAGCTGCTCAGTGAGAAGAAGCGTCAAATGATTTGGACAGTTGTCGCGCTGGCGGAGCAGGAAGCCTACAGGGAAGATTGGGGCAATGAGGAGCTCGACGAGTATCTGCAGACCCTCTACCCCATCGACTACATCTATCGCTGAACCAACTTCCGAACCGACTGACTCATCTACCGAATCAACGGCATAATCATCAGAACCGACTGCAGCTTCATTGACTGAATGAACTGGTGCCTATACCTTTATAGGTACCATCCTGATGCTGGCTGTAGCCGTGGGAGGTGGGGGCTGGCTCTACCAAAAAGCATGCAACGACACAATCAACAGGTGAGCCCTTACCCGCACTCCAAGCAGGTGGGTATCGACGGACACAACGACTTAATCAACTGGATTCGCCGAAGCAATTTCCTCTAGACAGAATGAGGCTCTCGTTGAGAGATCTATTAGTGATTAGGCCACCCCTCCCGGCAAAGAAAGAAAGGCAGGTTCAGGCGATTAATCAAACAAATCATTCCTTCTCTTCGTTCGTGGAACTCGGCGGTACAGGCAACAAGATTGTGGAAACGGGAATTCCTGAACCTACCACTGGACCCATTTAACCAAAAGATTGTCTTTAATTGAAATCTTTGAAGATTTCCCCAAAACTTTGCCAAGGGGCGTAAGCGCGATTGACAAGCGCCCACAACGAAATCTCTTAGTCACAACCGCCATATTAATTTAGCCACCGTTGCCTTATTGATAGGGCCTGCATAAATGGAGGCGCTACTCGGGCTGCCTTGTATGTGCGTAGTGACTGCGAAACTTGGTGTAGACGCTCGTGTGGTTGTCTGAGCCAAGGGGACGGTGGAAAGGAATCCTATCATCTAGAGACCGGGGCGAGGGATCATGGACCTAAATAGTTGGACGAATGCTGACTCGCTGTCTAGCTCACAGAGAGGGCTTTCTTTAAACGAGGGGAAGGCTTTATAGGGAGGGCCGAACGAGAGCCTTTCGCTTTTTCCGGGGGTGCGGGTCCTGGTCATCGCTGCCCCCTGATGCTGTCTCGGGGAGTTGAGTTGGGGGCTTTGGCTTTCTCTTCTGGTTGCTTCTAGGTCCGGTCTAAGGTTGGTTCTAAGGCTGGTCCTTCCCTTGAACAGGAGCTTCCGCTTAAGTAGCCGCTGGTGTCGAAGCTGAAACTGCAGGATCTGTTGTAGACGCAGGAGCTTGTCTCGTCCGCTACTATCCCTCTGATGATCGATGTTGGGTATTTTTCAATTTGCTTTATTACATTCTATTATATAGGCTCGCTCTAGTTCGCTATTCTTGTGATTCCGAATGCTAGCTGGTGGAGATGGAGTCGAATCAATCGATGCGGAGGTCTAGTCGATGGAATAGATGGCTTCAGAGGTTCCACTGAGGCATCCAAATCCCTATCCCCATCCTCAGAAACGGAATATAGGGCCGAGGGGAATGTCTTCTAGTGAGGGGAGTCTTTTCCGCTTCAATCGACTGGAAGCACTTCCTTCCGCGCCTACCTCTCTTGGTTGCCTGCTTTTAGGGCTAGTTCTCTTGCCCGCTTGTCGGGCTTAAAGCGGAACTTAGCTTCTCACTAACAGAATCGTAAGCATCATTTCATCAAACGAGACTCGGATCGAGGAGCAAAAAAAAGCCCTTCGGATGAACAATCCAATCCTACCAATGAGGAGTGTGAAACGTCGGTTTCTCTGGTCAGACATATAGCCACAATTTTGAATTCTTAGAATTGCTAGGACCGGGCACCTTTGTGGATTTCTAATCCTAGGATCTTGAAACTTACCCGAGACGAGTCCTATCCGTGTCCCCCTGCTTCATCAAACCTTGGCGCAACACCCGAGCCGATAGGCATCCCGAAGCGAAATACCACTTGTCCAGTCAAATTCAAGCGTAGGTGAAGCCTCGCTAGAAGCACGACCGCTTTAAACTCTCGTTCTTTATCTCTCACTTCCCTGGGTTGGCTTTGGGCCTCTGCCTACGGTATGTATTGTATGCTTGTCATTTTCGATTAGGCGAACTACTCCCGTATATTAATTGGACTGCCCCTATCCGAGGCGTCAAGAGCTTCCTCGTCCGTGCAGTCAAAATGCCTTTCTTATCCTTATTTCTTTGTTCTTAAGATTAGAAGATTAGTTCCGCCCTATCACGTAATGGGTTCTTTCGTTAGTTCGATGCCGATTCGTAACCATGGGTTCCTGGGAAAGAGGGATCGCTAGCGGGCTCGCACTTAGATGTTCAATACCCGCCGTGCCCCAACCAAATTATGGTGAATGAGCTGGTCGTTGCTTGGGTTTCCCCTTCCTCAGAGGAAAGCTTGGAGGAATAAGATGGATCGGATCTACCCATTTCGGATGCAGCTTCTCCGGATGGAGGCCCGCTAGAATGGGATTAGTCGGTGCCAGGTGGATTGGAATGCTTTGATTGATGGCCAGGAAAGGGAAAAATAGTTTGTGGGCCCTATTAACCCCCCTTTTATGAACTCTTATTCCCTTCGAAACCTCCATTATTGGGTCCTTAGCTTTCCAGTAGGAAGGAAGAATTCTTATCGCTTAGCGCTTGTGCTAAGGAACTGACTCGACAGTGGAGGGAAGGCACTATCCAAAGATAGGGCCGACCGTAACGGACATAAGAGAATCCGCTCTTTCTTTCACGGAACAGAAACCTAATCCCTTGAATTCACCGCTCCAACTAGCTCGAGGCTATCGCTTTATCAATCTCTTTTGCTCCCGGGATCGATATTCTCAATGACGAGAGCCAGACCTAGACAATCCTTATGCTCGTCCTCAGTAACGGATAAGCGTGATTCAGTCTCTCAAGAGCCGGACCCGGGACCGCCAAAAAGTTTCATGATCACGAGCTGGCCCTACGGAACCAGATCCATCCGAGCCAGACGTGGCAAAAGGGGTCGAACCCAATGGCTTCGCCAGTAGCATAATCGTCGTTTAGGCACTCAAGCAGCACAGCGCAGCACCTGGAGCAAAGGCTGGAGAGGCGCCGGTTCAACTGAACTATCAGGGACGCTCTTGGGATCGATGGAAT